TTGGGATTATCCGCAAAAAACTACGGTAGAGCGGTTTATGAATGTCTACGGGGTGGACTTGATTTTACTAAGGATGATGAAAACGTAAATTCACAACCATTTATGCGTTGGAGAGATCGTTTCTTATTTTGTGCCGAAGCAATCTTTAAAGCGCAAGCCGAAACGGGTGAAATTAAAGGACATTACTTGAATGCAACTGCGGGTACATGTGAAGAAATGATCAAAAGAGCGGTATTTGCCAGAGAATTGGGAGTTCCTATCGTAATGCATGACTACTTAACTGGGGGGTTCACCGCAAATACTAGCCTGGCTCATTATTGCCGCGACAATGGTCTACTTCTTCACATCCATCGCGCAATGCATGCAGTTATTGATAGACAGAAAAATCATGGTATGCATTTTCGTGTACTAGCTAAAGCATTACGTATGTCTGGCGGAGATCATATTCACGCTGGTACAGTAGTGGGTAAACTGGAAGGGGAACGTGAGATGACTTTGGGTTTTGTTGATTTGTTACGTGATGATTTTATTGAAAAAGATCGAAGTCGTGGTATTTTTTTCACTCAAGACTGGGTCTCTATGCCAGGTGTTCTGCCCGTGGCTTCAGGGGGTATTCATGTTTGGCATATGCCTGCCCTAACCGAAATCTTTGGGGATGATTCCGTACTACAGTTTGGTGGAGGAACTTTAGGGCACCCTTGGGGAAATGCACCCGGTGCAGTAGCTAATCGGGTGTCTTTAGAAGCATGTGTACAAGCTCGTAATGAGGGACGTGATCTTGCTCGTGAAGGTAATGATATTATTCGTGAAGCTGCCAAATGGAGTCCTGAGCTAGCCGCTGCTTGTGAAGTATGGAAAGAGATCACATTCGAGTTCGAACCAGTGGATAAGCTAGATAAAGAGACAAAATAAGCGCGTATAATTTAGCAATTGCTGTTTGTTCTCCTAATTGATTGCAATGAAACTTGGCCCAATCTTTCTTTTCCTCAAAAAAAGAAAGATTGGGCCGAATAAAAAGAAAGACATCTTATACTAATCCTATAATACTAATCCTATAATACTATGAACTATGAGGGTCTTTGTGTATTTGCATATATCTTTTATATGTACAGACCTTACGATAGATATACAATACGATATACAAGTATATACAAAATATAAACATAAGAAGATAAGATCGAAGGAAGACTAAACAACTTATCTATTCTATTCTTTATTGTTGGATCCATAGGCTGAATTATGGATCCTTGGGATTGGATTGGTGGATCATTTTATATTCCTTAGTTTCAGGCCATAGATCAAGCCAAGGGAAGGATCCCTTCTACCCCTATCCTGTATATTGTCTTTTTCGTTCCCTGTTGTAATAGAAACTCATTTTCTTATTTGACTATATGACACGAGATTCTACGAGACAAGAATTCATTTTTAATTTATGGGAAGAAACAACTATGTATCTTTTTGATGAGAATTGAAAGTTTTACATGAGAGAAACCTGTCTTTATATATCTTTTTTTGAGGAAAAGATTCTATCATAATATTGAAATGATTCACCAGATTCCTCAAAAGGAGATCTTTTCAATACTCGCTCGTTTTTCATTAACAATCTTAATGATTGGATCATAATCATATGCTTCATTTGAATTCTGATGAGAAAGAAAAAGAAAGAAAAAAGAAATAGTAAAATGATTTTTTATTCATCGAATGACTATTCATCTATTAGTATTAGGTTTTCATAAAATAGGGGGCGGAAAGAATCTATGGAAAAATGTTGGTTCAATTCGATGTTGTCTAACAAGAAGTTAGAACATAGGTGTGGACTAAGTAAATCAATGGATAGTCTTGATGCTCTTGGACATACCAGTGGAAGTGAAGAAACTATTCTAAATGATGCGGAGAAAAAGATTACTAGTTGGCACAGTTCTAGTTTCAGTAATATTAATTATCTAAATTATTTATTTGATAGCAGGAATTTTTGGAGTTTGATCTCTGATCATACTTTTTTAGTTAGAAATAGTAATGGTGACACTTATTCTGTATATTTTGATATTGAAAATCAGATTTTTGATATTGACAATGCTAGTTCTTCTTTGAGTGAACTAGAGATTCTTTTTCCTAGTTATTTGAATAGTGGATCTAATAGTAGTAATTACTACTATTATTATTCCATGTATGATACTCAATCTAATTGGAATAATCACATTAATAGTTGCATTGATAGTTATCTTCGTTTTGAAATCAGTCTTAAGAGTGACATTTACAGTGGTATCGACAGTTACATTTCTAGTTTCATTTGTACGGAAAGTATAAGTAGTATTGAAAGTGGAAATTCTAGTATCAAAACTAGTAGCAGTTATTTCAATATAAGAGAAAGATCTAATGATTTCGATATAAATACAAAATACAAGCAGTTATGGGTTCAATGTGAGAATTGTTATGGATTAAATTATAAAAAATTTTTTAGTTCAAAAATGAATATTTGTGAACACTGCGGATATCATTTGAAAATGAGTAGTTCAGATAGAATTGAACTCTTTATTGATCCTGGCACTTGGGAGCCTATGGATGAAGATATGGTCTCTATGGACCCCATTGAATTTCATTCAGAGGAGGAACCTTATATAGATCGCATCTCTTTTTATCAAAGAAAAACGGGTTTAACTGAAGCTGTTCAAACGGGCGTAGGTCAATTAAATAGTATTCCCATAGCAATTGGAGTTATGGATTTTCAGTTTATGGGAGGTAGTATGGGATCTGTAGTAGGTGAGAAAATCACCCGTTTGATCGAGTATGCTACTAATCGATCTCTACCTGTCATTATTGTGTGTGCTTCTGGAGGAGCACGCATGCAAGAAGGGAGTTTGAGCTTGATGCAAATGGCTAAAATATCTTCTGCTTCATATGATTATCAATCAAAGAAAAAGTTATTCTATGTATCAATCCTTACATCTCCTACAACTGGCGGAGTTACAGCAAGTTTTGGTATGTTGGGAGATATCATTATTGCTGAACCTAATGCCTACATTGCTTTTGCGGGTAAAAGAGTAATTGAACAAACATTGAAAAAGACAGTACCCGACGGTTCACAAGCGGCTGAGTATTTATTCCATAAGGGCTTATTCGACCCGATTGTACCACGTAATCCTTTAAAAGGTGTTCTGAATGAGTTATTTCAGCTACATGGTTTCCTTCCCTTGAATCAAGATTAAAAAAAAAGATTTGAAAAAAGATTGAAATTCTTCATTTTCAAATGGAAGTATAGCACTAGCTTCAGTTCTTTTTCTTTGTAGCGAATAAGCATTTAGTTCATTCTAATGAAAAAAACAAAACTAAGAAGATGGTGTTTTCTTTGGGTACATCAGTTATAAGTGTAGTAAGAGTCAAAAGTTTTGGATAATGACTTTTTGCCCCGGATCCTTTTTTTATTCTACCTCTCTTCCTGATTAGGAATAAGCATCCCTCTATCGACAAGATAAAAAAGAATTTCTTTCTCCTTCCGAGAAATCCGGTAAAGAAAAATAAAATATGAAATAAAAAGAAAGAAGAAATATCAAATCAAAGAAAGAAAATAGAAATATTCAAATAACAAATAAGAAGAATATAGAAGTTCTTTCTTTTTAGCGAGAACCCCCGTTTTTCACTAGGAATCCCTTTTTGTTGAATAAGATTGGTTAAAGTCGGGAACTCATAAGAAACTCTTTTCTATCTTTCCTTTCAAAACACCTTTTTTGTTTTGAAAGGAAAGATAGAAAGACGATGAAGATAAGGATGGGAGAAGAAGAATCCAATTTCTGAAAGCGGATTCTCATACATATTCGTGTAGAAAGAGGAATAGGTACACTTCATTTAGTTCTACATTCGTTATTTATTCTGAAATACTTCATATTAAGATTATCTTAATATTCTTTCTAATAGATAGACTTATCATAAGATATCTTTATAATTATAATTTAGAATTATAATAGGTACAAATATGAAATCGAGGTACCCATTCTATGATAGATTTGAACTTTCCCTCTATTTTTGTTCCTTTAGTGGGCCTAGTCTTTCCGGCAATCGCAATGGCTTCTTTATCTCTTTATGTCCAAAGAAATAAGATTGTTTAAATATGATGGGACCAAATCTCATCAATTTCTTTCAACACTGGATCATCATACAGATACTTTTTTAATGTAATATGGTAGGATATATGATATGTGGCCTTTCCGAAAACAAATAGTTGTTTTGTTATGTATGCCGATGCATAATATACGCATTAATGCGTGTATATGCGATTATAGCTTAATCAATTAAATGATTAAATTCAAAATGATCATCAGCAAATCTTTTTTGAAAAAGATTTGAAATAGAAACTCAATGTATCTAACCAATTATTCCTAAAGGTTCCCGTCGGAATGCTGCTAGTTGATGAAAGTTACTTCGGGATCAAGCAATAAAAATCGAGTCAAATCCATTTGAGTTATTCTCTCAATTCCAATCGAATGCAACTGGATCTAGTATAGTATGAACTGGCGATCAGAACATATATGGATAGAACTTATAACGGGGTCTCGAAAAACAAGTAATTTTTGCTGGGCCTGTATCCTTTTTTTAGGTTCACTAGGATTCTTAGTGGTTGGAACTTCCAGTTATCTTGGTAAAAATCTGATATCCGTATTTCCGTCTCAGCAAATTCTTTTTTTCCCACAAGGGATCGTGATGTCTTTCTATGGGATCGCAGGTCTATTCATTAGTTCTTATTTGTGGTGCACAATTTCATGGAATGTAGGTAGTGGTTATGACCGATTTGATAGAAAAGAAGGGATAATGTCCCTTTTTCGTTGGGGATTTCCTGGAAGAAATCGTCGTATCTTCCTTCGTTTCTTTCTGAAAGATATCCAATCAATCAGAATGGAGGTGAGAGAGGGTCTTTTTCCTCGCCGTGTCCTTTATATGGAAATCAGGGGCCAAGGAGCCATTCCCTTGACCCGTACTGATGAGAATTTGACTCCACGAGAAATTGAACAAAAAGCTGCCGAATTGGCCTATTTCTTGCGCGTACCCATTGAAGTATTTTGAAATGAACTGAAGAATAAATCTCAGCATGAGAGAAGGAACTTAATACATCTCAAAAGCAGGAGGACGTATATGGACTAAGAAAATATAATAGAACTAATGAAATAAAATAGATTAAAACTATTTGTACACAAAAACTATTTTGTATACACATGGCGTCCAGCTTAATTCTTTATACTAGTAAAAAGAAAAGAGTCTAATAAGTATAGATTCATCAAATATCCTAACATTTATTTTCTTTTCGTAAAACATAATTCCTCTTTTTAGGCCTTTGAATTGATACCCTATCCCCGCGCTGCGGTTAGACAGTGAAATCTTTCGAAATAGAAATAAAAGAATTAAAGGATCCGGTAGGTTTCGTCTTTAAATCCAAATTATATTCGTTAGTTCAAATGGGTTTTCGAGTCTTCATCGAAAGGAAGAAATGAAGAGGAAATCGGTTACAATTTGCCTAATTGAGATCTCTGGAATATGGAAAGAATATTTACTTCTTTTTTTTCATTCGAAAAGGGCCCTTCTTCTATGTTCTATTCTAGATCCAAAGACTCAATTCTTACACAAAAACAAAAATAGGAAAAGAACCATAGGTTCGATACCTTGTTCTTGTTAGAGTTATAGGCTCTTGTTATATAATTCGTGCTTCATAGAAATCTCAGATAGAATCGACGAATGAAACAGGTTCATTAACAATTCACATCACGGATACAGAATGAAAAAAAAGAAAGCATTGGCTTCCCTCCCATATCTTGTGTCTATACTCTTTTTGCCCTGGTGGGTTTCTCTCTCATTTAAGAAATGTCTAGAAACTTGGGTTCTTAATTGGTGGAATACCAGGCAATCCGAAATCCTTTTGAATGATATTCAAGAGAAAAATGTTCTAGAAAAATTTATGGAATTAGAAGAACTATTCCTGTTGGACGAGATGATAAAGGAGTACTCGGAGACACATATGCAAAGGCTTCGTATAGGAATGCACAAGGAAACAATACAATTGGTCCAAAGACACAATGAATCTCATTTCCATATCATTTTGCATTTCTCTACAAATCTAATCTGTTTCGCTATTCTAAGTGGTTATTTTTTTCTGGGTAATGAAGAACTTTTCATTCTAAATTCTTGGATTCAGGAATTTCTCTATAACTTAAGTGATACAATCAAAGCTTTTTCGATTCTTTTAGTTACTGATTTATGGATCGGATTTCACTCGACCCATGGTTGGGAACTAATGATTGGTTCGATCTACAACGATTTTGGATTGGCTCAGAATGATCAGATTATATCTGGTCTTGTTTCCACTTTTCCAGTGATTCTAGATACAATTGTGAAATATTGGATCTTCCATTTTTTAAATCGTGTATCTCCTTCGCTTGTAGTAATTTATCATTCAATGAATGAATAATTCATTAGATCTTTTGATATCAATCAAATCAGAATCTTTCTTCATGTATAAATAAATCATTTTTCATCTTACTTATTCTTTATACTTCTACCTTTTCAATTCAAGGTATTCATACTATATTCCACCAGTACAATTCTTTCAGTACAATCAATACAATGGCAAACTTGTGGATAGGGAATTCTACTAGTTACCTATCAAATTTATTGTAGAAATTCCGGGGATCAATGATTGGACCATGCAAAATAGAAAGACTTTTTCTTGGGTAAAAGAACAGATGACTCGATCCATTTATGTATCGATCATGATATATGCAATAACTCGAGCATCTATTTCAAATGCATATCCCATTTTTGCGCAGCAGGGTTATGAAAATCCACGAGAAGCAACTGGGCGAATTGTATGTGCCAATTGCCATTTAGCTAATAAGCCCGTGGATATTGAAGTTCCGCAAGCTGTGCTTCCTGATACTGTATTTGAAGCAGTTGTTCGAATTCCTTATGATATGCAACTTAAACAAGTTCTTGCTAATGGTAAAAAGGGAGCTTTGAATGTAGGAGCTGTTCTTATTTTACCTGAGGGATTCGAATTAGCCCCCCCCGATCGTATTTCTCCCGAAATGAAAGAAAAGATGGGCAATCTTTCTTTTCAGTGTTATCGTCCTAATAAAAGAAATATTCTTGTGATAGGTCCTGTTCCCGGTCAGAAATATAGTGAAATCGTATTTCCTATTCTTTCCCCCGACCCTGCTACGAAAAAAGACGTTCACTTCTTAAAATATCCCATATATGTAGGTGGGAACAGGGGAAGGGGTCAGATTTATCCTGATGGTAGCAAGAGTAACAATACAGTTTATAATGCTACATCTGCTGGTATAGTAAGCAGAATAGCACGTAAAGAAAAGGGGGGATATGAAATAACCTTAGTTGATGCTTCAGAAGGACGTCAAGTGGTTGATATTATACCTCCAGGACCAGAACTTCTTGTTTCAGAAGGTGAATCCATCAAGCTTGATCAACCATTAACAAGTAATCCAAATGTAGGAGGTTTTG